AACTTTTTTGATTATGGATATACTAACAGAAATTCAATGCGTAATCTCAGCATTCAATGTGTATTCCTGAATAATCTCATTTTTCAATTATTCAACCATTTCATTTTACCAAGTTCCACGTTAGCCAGATTAGTCAACATTTCTATGTTTCGATGCAACAACAATATGTTATTTTTAACAAGTAGTTTTGTTGGTTGGTTAATTGGTCACATTTTATTCATGAAATGGGTTGGATTGGTATTATTCTGGATACGGCAAAATCATTCTATTCGATCTAATAAGTATCTTGTGTCAGAATTGAGAAATTCTATGGCTCGAATCTTTAGTATTCTCTTATTTATCACCTGTGTCTACTATTTAGGCAGAATGCCGTCGCCTATTGTCACTAAGAAACTGAAAGAGAAAGAAACCTCAGAAACGGAAGAAGGGGGAGAAAGAAAGGAAGAAAGCGATGTAGAAACAACTTCCGAAATGAAGGAGACTAAACAGGAACAAGAGGGATCCACCGAAGAAAACCCTTCCCTTTTTTCGGAAGAAAGGGAGGATCTGGACAAAATAGATGAAACGGAAGAGATCCGAGTGAATGGAAAGGAAAAAACAAAGGATGAATTTCACTTTAAAGAGGCACGCTATCAAGATAGCCCAGTTTACGAAGATTCTGATCTGGAGACCCATCAAAAGAATTGGGAATTGGGAAGACTGAAAGAAGAGCAAAAGAAAAGAATGAATAATATGTGGGTTGAAAAGGTTGAAAAAACTTTTGTCACTTTTTTTTTCGATTTTAATCGATGGAATCGTCCATTACGATATATAAAAAATGATAATTTAGAAAATGCTTTACGCAATGAAATGTCACAATTTTTTTTTTTTACATGTCTAAGTGATGGGAAACAAATAATATCCTTTACATATCCGCCCAGTTTATCGACTTTTTCGGAAATGCTAGAACAAAAAATTTCTTTGTACATAATAGAAAAATTCTATGACGAAGATCTTTATAATTCTTGGATAAATACTAATGAAAAAAAGAAGTGCAATTTAAATAATGAATTGAAAAGACGAATCCAAATTGTAGAAAAAAATGAGGGATACTCTAGTCTGAATATTCTTGAAAAAAGAACCATATTATGTGATGATGAAAAAAAAACAAAATGCTTGCCAAAAGCATATGATCCTTTTTTCAACGGACCATATCGAGGAACGAGAAAAGAATTAGATTCACGTACAATCATGAATACTTATACAGATAAAAAAGATTTAGTAGAATCTTTTTTTATAAATAAGATTCATGATCTATTTATTAATGATTTCGCAGAATTTCACCGTCAACCATTTTTGAATTCTAAAGAAGAAAAAGTGATTGATTCAGAAAGTCAAGCAAAATATTTGCAATTTGTATTTGATGTAATTACAACACATACAAAAGATCAAAAAACAATGAAAAAGAAATCTATTGGAATTAGAATAGAAGAAGTCAGTAAAAAGGTTTCTCGATGGTCATACAAATTAACCGAGAATTTGATAAACGAGCAAGAAGAAAATGAAGAAGAATTGGAGGAAGATGATCATGATATTTATTCAAGAAAAGCAAAACGTGTGATAGTTTATAACGATAACGATGATGATCAGAATCTGAATAAAAATGATAAAAATGATGATCAAACGGAAGAGGTGTCTTTGATACGTTACTCACAACAATCGGATTTTCGTCGCAATCTAATCAAAGGATCCATGCGCGCTCAAAGACGTAAAACAGTTATTTGGAACCTATTCCAAGTAAATGTACATTCCCCACTTTTTTTGGATCGTCTAGACAAAACATCTTTTTTTTCGTCTTTTGATATCAACGAAATAAAGAATCTCATTTTTAGGAATTGGATGGGCAGAGAGCAAGAATCAGAATTCAAAATTTCCTATTTTGAAAATGAAGATACGAAAGAAGAAAAGGAGAAAGAGGAAATAAAATCTAAAAAAGAACAGATAGAAATATCAGAAGCTTGGGATAGCTTTATAGTTACTCAAGTAATAAGAAGTTTGATGTTAGTAACCCAATCTTTTCTTAGAAAATACATTCTATTGCCTTCATTAATAATAGCCAAAAATATTTTCCGTATTTTATTATTCCAAATTCCCGAGTGGGGCGAGGATTTTAAGGAATGGAATAGAGAAATCCATATTAAATGCACCTATAATGGTGTTCAATTATCAGAAACAGAATTTCCCCAAGATTGGTTAATAGACGGTATTCAGATAAAGATTCTATATCCTTTCTGTCTAAAACCTTGGAGAAAATCTAAAGCACAATCTCATCAAAAAGATCTAATGAAAAAAAAAGAGAAAAAAATACATTCTTGTTTTTTAACAGTCTGGGGAATGGAAGCGGAACTTCCCTTTGGTTCTCCCCGAACACGACCTTCTTTTTTTAAACCTATTTATAAAGAACTCAAAAAAAAAAAAAAAAAGATGAAAAAAAAATTTTTACAAGTTATAAAATCTTTAAATAAAAAAATAAAATACTTTCTAAAAATTAGAAAAGAAAAAACAAAAGGGAACATCAAAATAGTTCAAGTTATCAAACTAATAATGAAAAAACTGGAGAAAGTAAATCCAATTTTCTTATTTGAATTGAGGAAAGAAAAAGTATATGAACCGAACGAAAACAAAAAAGATTTCAAAAGAAAGAATAAGATTCTTGGCGAATCGTTCGATTTAGAACGGACGATTCATGGGTTAAATTATTCACTAATAGAAAAAAGAATGAAAGATCTTTCTTATAAGACAATCAAAATAAGAAATCAAATTGAACGAACCGCAAAAGACAAGAAAAAAAGAAAAATAGTTCTAAATTCTGATAATAAAGGATCGGGATCACAGAAACATATTTGGAAAATAAAAAAAAGTAAAAATATCCGATTAATGCGTAAATCATACTACTTTATCCAATCATTCATTGAAAAAATATACATAGATATTTTGCTATGTACCATTACCATTTCTAAGATCAATGCACAACTTTTCTTTGAATCAACAAAAAAGATCTTTAATAAATCCATTTACAACAATGAAATAAATCAAGAAAAAGAAGGAATTGATGAAATCAATCAAAATACAATGAATTTTCTTTTGACTATAAAAAAGATTTTTTCAAATACTGAAAATACTAAGAATAGCAATCAAGATTCCAATACTTATTGGAACTTATCTTCCCTGTCCCAAGCATATGTTTTTTACAAAATATCACAAAACCAATTACTTAATAAGTATCAATTGAGACCTGTACTTCAATATCAAGGGAGCTATCCTTTTTTTAAGGAGAATTTCAAAGACTATTGTATGATACACGGAATATTTAATTCTAAATCAAGATATAATAAAATTCATACGTATGTAATAAACGAATGGAAAAACTGGTTAAAAGGTCATTATCAATACGATTTATCTCAAAAAAAAAGGTCTCGATTAATACCTAAAGAATGGCGAAATAAAATCAATAAACATCGTATGATTCAAAAAAAGGAATCAAACCAATTGGATTTATATAAAAAATACCAATTCATTTATTCCATGAATAAAAATGACTATGCAGCGAATTCATTTATGAGTCAAAAATACAAATGGAAAAAACATTACAGATATGATCTTTTATCATATAAATACCTAAGCAAATACATAAGCCTCCCTAATTTATACATTTCTGTACCAACATTAGATATAAACGGGGACCAAGAAATTCTATATCACTTCAATATATTAAAACCTGAATCCTTTTATGTATTGGTAAGTATACCTAGTAATGATTATCTAGAAAAAAAATATTTTATTAATAGGAATACAAATTTGGATAGAAAATATTTTGATTTTAGAATTCTTCATCTTTCTTTTATAAATAATATTGATATTGAGATCTGGACCAATGCACATATTGGCATCAAGATTCATAAAAATACTAATACTGAAATTAAGAATTTCAAGAAAATGGAAAAAAAAGATCTTTTTTTTCCTACAATTCATCAAGAGATCAAACCATCCAATCAAAAAAGTTTCTTTTTTGATTGGATGGGAATGAATAAAGAAAGGTTATATGATATTACATCAAATCATTATACTATATCCAATCTAGAAACTTGGTTCTTCCCAGAATTTGTGCTACTTTTTGATGTATATCAAATTCGACCTTGGATCATCCCAATCAAATCACTCTTTTTTCATTTTTCTATAAATGAAAACATTAAAAACATTAAAGTAAATCCAAAGAAATCATCTAATAAAAATAAAAAAAAAGATCTTGAATTAGTAAATTCCAAGCAGGAAGAAAAAGAACAACAGGTTCAAGGAAATCTTGTATCGAATCTACTAAAAAAAAAACAATATAAGAGCAAGAATGAAATGGAACTAGATTTATTTTTAAAAAAATATTTCCTTTTTCAACTAAGATGGGCTGATCCCTTGAATAAAAGAATAATGAAAAATATCAGGATATATTGTCTCCTACTTAGACTGATAAATCCAAAGAAAATTGCTATATCTTCGATTCAAAGAGGTGAAATAAATCTAGATGAAATGCTGATTCAAAAGGACCTAGTTCTTGCAGAATTGATAAGAAAGGGAATATTTATTATTGAACCAATTTGTATATCTATACGAAAGGAAGGAAAATCTATTATATATCAAACTATGTATATTTCATTGGTCAATAATAAGAAGCACCAAACAAATAAAAAAAAAAAAAGATATATTGAGAAAGCAGGGTTTGAAAAATCCATTGCACGACACAGCAACATATTTTTGATTGGAGACGAAAATCATTATGATTTACTTGTTCCTGAAAATGTTCTATCTTCCATACGTCGTAGAGAATTTCGAATTCGAATTTGTTTAAATTCCCGGAATTTTAATGTTGTGGATAGAAATCCAAGATTTTGCAATGAAAACAAAATAAGAAACTGTGAACAATTTTTGAATGAGGACAAACATATTAATACAGATAGAAAAAATTTCATTAAATTCAAATTGTTTCTTTGGCCCTATTATCGATTAGAAGATGTAGCTTGTATGAATCGCTATTGGTTTGATACCAATAACAGCAGTCGTTTCAGTATGTCAAGAATACATATGTATTCACAATTCAGAATGAATTCAATTCCAATGAAAAAGAAAAAATTTAGAGTGGATTTCCTACATATCGTGTAACATATTTAGTAGATGAAAGACGAAACATATACACTGTATAACATTATAATACATATACATGATGCTGATTTCATAGTGTATAAATTTGAATTAGTAAGAACGGAATCCTTTTAAGTAAAAATAAATTGTTCTCTTTTGTGAATACATATATGTTTTGTATATTTGGATCAAATATACAAAACATAAATCACATAAAAAAAAAAAAAACAAAGTAGTATATGAATGAAATACAATTTTGATGTATACTAGATGAAAATAATTGGGATAATCAATATTATTATTTTTCCTGATCGGTAAAATTCACAGAAAAGAAAGATAGAAATTTTAAATTATGGTTAAAAATTCATTCATCTCAGTTATTACACAAGAAGAAAAAGAAGAAAATAGTGGGTCTGTTGAATTTCAAGTATTCCATTTCACCAGTAAGATACGGAGACTTACTTCACATTTAGAATTGCACAAAAGAGATTTTTTATCGCAAAGAGGTCTACGAAAAATTCTGGGAAAACGTCAACGATTATTAACTTATTTGTCAAAGAAAAAGAAAGTGCGTTATAAGAAATTAATGGATCAGTTAGATATTCGGGAACCAAAAACTCGTTAATTAAATTTGAATTTCTTATTTGAGTTTCTTATTATTTTCTTATTATTATCCTTATTCTTTTTTAATTATTTTTTTATTAGTTCAGTTATTTTTTTTTTTTTTAGATTTTTCATTTTAATAAATTCATGAAATAATGAATTAAGGAAAAAATATGACTGTATCGGCTACAAGAAAAAATTTCATAATAGTTAATATGGGTCCTCACCACCCATCAATGCATGGTGTTCTTCGGCTGATCGTTACTCTGGATGGTGAAGATGTTATTGACTGTGAACCTATATTGGGATATTTACACAGAGGAATGGAAAAAATAGCAGAGAACCGAACAATTATACAATATTTGCCTTATGTAACACGTTGGGATTATTTAGCTACTATGTTCACAGAAGCAATAACAGTAAATGCACCAGAACGATTGGAAAGTGTTCAAGTGCCTAAAAGGGCCAGTTATATCAGAGTTATTATGCTAGAGCTGAGCCGTATAGCCTCCCATTTGTTATGGCTTGGACCTTTTATGGCCGATATCGGTGCACAGACTCCCTTTTTCTATATTTTAAGAGAGAGAGAATTAATATATGATCTATTCGAAGCCGCCACAGGTATGCGGATGATGCATAATTATTTCCGCATCGGAGGAGTAGCTGCGGATTTACCTTATGGCTGGATAGATAAATGTTTTGATTTCTGTGATTCTTTTTTAAAAGAAGTTGTTGAGTATCAAAAACTCATTACGCGAAATCCCATTTTTTTGGAACGAGTTGAAGGGGTGGGCATTATTGGTGGAGAGGAGACAATAAATTGGGGTTTATCAGGACCAATGTTACGAGCTTCTGGAATACAATGGGATCTTCGTAAAGTTGATCGTTATGAGTGTTACAATAAATTTGATTGGGAAGTCAAATGGCAAAAAGAAGGCGATACATTAGCTCGTTATTTAGTAAGAATTGGTGAAATGCAAGAATCTATAAAAATAATTCAACAGGCTCTAGAAGGAATTCCCGGAGGACCTTATGAGAATTTAGAAAACCGGCGTTTTCATAGGACAAAGAATTCCGAATGGAATAATTTTGAATATAGATTTATTACTAAAAAACTTTCACCCAATTTTGAATTGTTAAAACAAGAACTTTATGTAAGGGTAGAGGCCCCAAAAGGAGAATTAGGAATTTATTTACTAGGAGATAGTAGTGTTTTCCCCTGGAGATGGAAAATTCGTCCACCCGGTTTCATCAATTTGCAAATTCTTCCCCAGCTAGTTAAAAGAATGAAATTGGCTGATATCATGACGATACTAGGTAGTATAGATATCATTATGGGAGAAGTTGATCGTTGAAATGATAATTTATACAACAGAAGTACAAACTATTAATTCTTTTTATAGATTAGAATCTTTAAAAGAAGTCTATGAACTCATATGGATTTTTGTCCCCATTTTAACCCTTGTCTTAGGAATCACAATGGGGGTATTAGTCATTGTGTGGTTAGAAAGAAAAATATCTGCAGCAATACAACAACGCATTGGACCTGAATATGCCGGCCCTTTAGGAATTCTTCAAGCTTTAGCGGATGGGACCAAACTACTTTTGAAGGAGGATCTTCTTCCATCTAGAGGTAATATTCGTTTATTTAGGGTCGGACCTTCTATAGGGTTTATATCAATTCTACTAAGTTATTTAGTAATTCCTTTTGGATATCACCTTGTTTTAGCTGATCTCAGTATAGGTGTTTTTTTATGGATTGCCTTTTCAAGTATTGTCCCCATCGGTCTTCTTATGTCAGGATATGGATCAAATAATAAGTATTCCTTTTCAGGTGGTCTACGAGCTGCAGCTCAATCAATTAGTTATGAACTACCATTAACTCTATGTGTGTTAGCAATATCTCTACGTGTGATTCGTTGGAACATGAACTTTTTCTTATCTCTTTTCTAGAAAAGAGATAAGAAATGAATTGAAACTTCAATACAATAAAATTGAAATAGAATTCAATATTTAAATATGAATATGAAATAAAAGAAGAAAAAAAATTTTTTTATTAATTTCTTTCTTTATCTTCACTTACTTTATAAAGTATAAAGTAAGTGAAGATAAAGAAATTGAATATATTGAATAAATATCTTCATCTTTTTTATTAAAAATTTCAGTTCGATGAGTGAAATCAGATAGTTATATGAGTGAAACAAAACTGCTCCTCAATTTGCAGTAAAACAATAAAAATCTCATTCCCTAGGTACAAGAAGAAAAATGAAGTAACTATAAGTTGTTTACCCCAAGATTGAGATTCTTTTCTTAGTCGTCATATCTTGAAGCGGATGCAAAAGATCAACTGTATTTATTACTATACTGGGGATCAATCAAAAATAAGCGGGCAGTTAGGAACACCAAAGTACGCAAAGGATGAGTAATGGAAATAATGTAAGGTATCAAAAAAAGGAATTTTTACATAAAACGAATCATACTAAGGGCTTGAAGTTGGTAGAAATTATCAAGCAGTACTTCCCAACGATTCCGATCTAGAGTATGCTACTATTCGCTGATTAAATAAATGACTATCAAGAACGAATTAATCCTTTATTTTATTTCTTTAGTTTTCAAATTAAAAAAGAAGAAAAGGAACAAGACAAATAGAATGTAATACAATAATAGAATTAAAAAGAATAAAACGGGAATAATAAGAAAAGATTTCTTTCTTCATACATATGGACATATGAAAATTCTTATTATGGATTCATTAACTACTACCCAATTCTTTCTTTTTATGAATATAACGAGTATTTAATTTAAGGATTAAGTTATTGCTGAACAAAGAGAAATCTTGATTCTTATCATTATAAGGGATAAGATCAATTCGGAAGTGCTTTTTCTTATTCTAGCAGACAGAATCTGATTGGTCAAATTGAGGGCTCTCCAATCTCTAATTTATCTTTACATTGTATTTACCTAAGGTCCAAGGAGATCAATAATACTGAACTAGTCCTTATCTTACATTTTTTTGTGGCCATAGAGGAGCCGTATGAAGCTTAGGTTTCATGTACGGTTTTGGAATAGCGATGGAAGCGGTGATGTTATCATCGACTATAATTATCTAACAGTTCAAGTACAGTTGATATAATTGAGGCACAGTCCAAATATGGTTTTGGGGGATGGAATCTGTGGCGCCAGCCCATAGGTTTTCTAGTTTTTCTAATGTCTTCTCTAGCAGAATGTGAAAGATTACCCTTTGATTTACCAGAAGCAGAGGAGGAATTAGTAGCAGGTTATCAAACCGAATATTCAGGTATAAAATATGGGTTCTTTTATCTTGCTTCTTACCTAAATCTATTAGTTTCTTCATTATTTGTAACAATTCTTTACTTAGGTGGGTGGAATTTTTATATTCCGTACATACCTATTACTGAATTTTTTGGAATAAATAATAGGTTTAGAGTCTTTTTAATAGCAATTAGTATCTTTATTACATTAGCTAAAGCTTATTTGTTTCTGTTCATTCCTATCACAACAAGATGGACTTTACCTAGGATGAGAATGGATCAATTATTAAATCTTGGATGGAAATTTCTTTTACCTATTTCTCTAGGTAATCTATTATTGACAACTTCTTTTCAACTTGTTTCACTATAAACTAGAAATAAAAATAAGAAATTAAGAGAAAACAATAATGAATATTCTATATTCATAACTTATATAAATCAAGAGAAAGAAACATGAATTTTATTCATGGATATCTAAAATATGTTACCTATGGTTACTGGGTTCATGAATTATGGCAAACAAACAATACGATCCGCAAGGTACATTGGACAAAGTTTCATAATTACCTTATCCCATACAAATCGTTTACCTGTAACTATTCAATATCCTTATGAAAAATCAATCACATCAGAGCGTTTTCGTGGTCGAATCCACTTTGAATTTGATAAATGTATTGCTTGTGAAGTATGTGTTCGCGTATGTCCAATAGACCTTCCCATTGTTGATTGGAAATTTGAAAAAGATATTAATAAAAAACAATTGCTTCATTATAGTATTGATTTTGGTGTCTGTATATTTTGTGGTAACTGTGTCGAGTATTGTCCAACAAACTGTTTATCGATGACTGAAGAATATGAGCTTTCCACTTATGATCGTCACGAATTAAATTATAATCAAATTTCTTTAGGTCGGTTACCAATGTCAATAATTGAATATTACACAATTCAAAAAAATTCAAACAATTATTGATTCAACAAATCAAATGAAAAAATAAAAAAATCCATTGTTTGATTCAAGAACGCTTAACAATTACTAAGATCTTTTTTTTTTTTTTAATAAAGTAGGATTAGCCAAATAACTTTATTTTATCTATCTAATAATATTCATTTTTTTTCATTCAATTAGGAAAGTATCATATAAAAAATAGAAAAAAGAGTTCCTTTCCCGGACCCTTAGTAAGGTCATGAAATATTTTAACTTATTTATTTATCTTTTATTTAATAATGGATTTACCTGGACCAATACATGATATTCTTGTAGTATTTCTGGGATCAGTTCTTCTATTAGGAGGTCTGGGAGTAGTATTACTTACCAATCCCATCGATTCTGCCTTTTCATTGGGATTGGTTCTTGTTTGTATATCCTTATTCTATATTTTATTGAATTCCTATTTTGTAGCTGCCGCACAGTTCCTTATTTATGTGGGAGCCATAAACGTATTAATCATATTTGCTGTGATGTTCACGAAAGGTTCAGAATATTCCAATGATTCCTATTTGTGGACCTTTGGAGATCGGATCACTTCACTGGTTTGTGCAAGTATCTTTTTTTCATTAATGACTACTATCCCAGATACGTCATGGTCCGGAATTTTTCGGACTACAAGATCAAATCAGATTATAGAACAGGACTTAATAAGTAACGTTCAACAAATTGGGATTCATTTATCAACAGATTTTTATCTTCCTTTTGAACTCATTTCTATAATTCTTTTAGTTTCTTTGATAGGTGCAATTACTATGGCTCGTCAATAATATAATAAGAAATAAGATATATTAATAAATAAGAACTTCCTTATTTGAAAATGAAAAAAGAATTGAATCTATTTTATTTCAATCTACTGTGAATATATTGTTGAATATATTGTTTTGTTCTTTAATTCTTCTAGTCTAGTAAACTTAATCGGTTGAATTTTTTTTTCATATTGAAATGAATCAAGATAGATGAGGAATTTATCAATGATGTTAGAGCATGTACTTTTTCTCAGTGTTTATTTATTTTCTATCGGTATATATGGACTGATCACAAGCCGAAGCATGGTTAAAGCACTTATGTGTCTTGAGCTTATACTGAATTCGGTGAATCTAAATCTTGTCACATTTTCCGATATATTTGATAGTCGGCAATTAAAAGGAGAAATTTTCTCAATCTTTGTTATAGCTATTGCGGCTGCTGAAGCAGCTATTGGGCTAGCTATTGTTTCGTCGATCCATCGTAACAGAAAATCAACTCGTATCAATCAATCAAATTTGCTGAATAATTAATGACAATTCTTTTATTTTTACATATAAATAAAAAAATAAGACTTTAAATAATCTAATTAAATAATATAATATAATATCTAATAGAATTAGAATTAAATAGAATCTAATATTCTCTTAATATTATTATTTTCTTATTTATTTTCTTTCTTCTCTTTTTTCATATAGATTTCTTATTTAGAGTTACTAACCTATTCTATAACTAACCTAATTACAAACATATTCATCTGATATATAATCTATCATCATATCCTTAATTCTAATTTAATATAAAATTAACATGAATTTCATTTGTAAACTCATATTTCATGGTTATTAAAATGGAAATCAAAGTATCTTGGCCTTTTCTCATAAACAGATTAGAAAATTTATTGATTCTTCAAATTTTGACAAATCATTGATTCGTCTGGTGTTTACAATATAAAATAGATGATTTCTTTCATTTTTTTTTTTACCAGATCGAAAATCTTTTGTGCTCAAAACTGGAATTTATAGACCCAATGTCACATTCAGTAAAGATTTATGATACATGTATAGGATGTACCCAATGTGTTCGAGCTTGCCCCACGGATGTATTGGAAATGATACCTTGGGACGGATGTAAAGCTAAGCAAATTGCTTCTGCGCCAAGAACTGAGGATTGTGTAGGTTGTAAAAGATGTGAATCCGCTTGTCCAACGGATTTTTTGAGTGTCCGTGTTTATTTATGGCATGAAACAACTCGCAGCATGGGTCTTTCTTATTAATATGTGACAAAAAACTCCACTTGAATCATTTGATTCCTCTTTACCGACAAAAGTCCGTACTCGAGAAAAGAAAATCTATTATTCTTCTCCCGAGCACGGGGTTTTCTGGTCTAATTTTATCTTGTCTTTATAACGAGTTATTTTCCTTGGTTAACAATACTTATTGTTTTGCCCATATTTGCGGGTTCTTCAATTGTCTTTTTCCCTCATAGGGGAAATAAGGTATATAAGTGGTATACTCTCTGTATATGTATCCTAGAGCTCCTTCTAATGACCTATGTATTTTGTTATCATTTCCAATTGGACGATCCATTAATACAATTGAAGGAGGATTATAAATGGATCAATCTTTTTGATTTTCACTGGAGACTGGGAGCCGATGGACTTTCCATAGGACCCATTTTACTGACAGGATTTATCACTACTTTAGCTACTTTAGCAGCTTGGCCAGTTACTCGAAATCCGCGATTTTTCTATTTCTTGATGTTAGCAATGTATAGCGGCCAAATAGGATCATTTTCTTCTCGAGACCTTTTACTTTTTTTCATCATGTGGGAATTAGAATTAATTCCTGTTTACTTACTTTTATCCATGTGGGGAGGAAAAAAACGCTTATATTCGGCTACAAAGTTTATTTTGTGCACTGCCGGAGGTTCCATTTTTCTCTTAATAGGAGTTCTAGGTATGGGTTTATATGGTTCCAATGAACCAACATTAGATTTAGAAGAATTAGCTAATCAATCGTATCCTGCAGCATTGGAAATAATGCTCTATTTTGGTTTTCTTATTGCTTATGCTGTCAAATCGCCGATGATACCCCTACATACATGGTTACCAGATACCCACGGAGAAGCGCATTACAGTACATGTATGCTTTTAGCTGGAATATTATTAAAGATGGGAGCATATGGATTAATTCGGATCAATATGGAATTATTAGCTCACGCTCATTCTAGATTATCTCCCTGGTTGGTGATAGTAGGAATAATACAAATCATTTATGCAGCTTCAACTTCTCTTGGTCAACGCAATTTGAAAAAACGTATTGCCTATTCTTCCGTATCTCACATGGGTTTCCTAATTATAGGAATTGGTTCTATAACTGGCATCGGACTTAATGGAGCCATTTTACAAATACTCTCTCATGGATTGATTGGTGCTGCACTTTTTTTCTTAGCAGGAACAAGTTGTGATAGAATACGTTTTGTTTATCTCGAAGAGATGGGGGGGGTATCTATCCCAATGCCAAAAATCTTTACCATGTTTAGTAGTTTCTCGATGGCTTCTCTTGCATTGCCAGGAATGAGTGGTTTTGTTGCAGAATTTTTAGTCTTTTTTGGAATAATTACCAGCCCAAAATATCTTTTCATGCCAAAAATGTTAATTCTTTTTGTAATGGCAATTGGAATTATATTAACTCCTATTTTTTTATTATCTATGTTACGTCAGATTTTCTATGGATACAAGCTATTCAATATTCTAAACTCTAAATTTTTTGATTCTGGACCACGAGAACTATTTGTTTCGATCTGTATCTTTCTACCTGTAATAGGAATTGGTATTTATCCTGATTTCGTTCTCCCATTATCGGTTGACAAGGTACAAGTTCTATTATCTAATTATTTTTATAGATAATAATTAATAATTCTTTTTTTAGATTCAATAAGAAATGAAAGAAATTTCATTTCTTGGAAATAAAGTATTAGAATTCTTTGACTTTCCTAATTTCATGATTCTTCGTTGTACAATGAAAAAAGGGGAAGGGTGAATTAGAATTGTAATGAGATACATCTAGAGTTTTTGAGAACCTTTTCATCAATGGACTCCTGATGTATACGAAGGAGTCCATTGATGAAAAGGTTCTCAAAAAACTCGCACAAATTTTCATTTTGTATCAGACGATTTTTTATGTATTCTTCGTATAGTTTATTTTATTCAATTAGATATTCATTGGAATGAACCATAACTATGGAACCCGATTCCTAATAGATTGATCCCAAAATAGCATATCCAAATTAGGAGAAATCCTATAGAAGCTACAAATGCCGAATCCTTGCCTTGATCTTGCAATTTTGTATTTGTTCTAGTATGTAAATAAATTGCAAATATGGTCCAAGTAATAAATGCCCAAGTTTCCTTAGGGTCCCAATTCCAATAAGAACCCCATGCTTCATTAGCCCATACTGCTCCAGAAAGAATGCCTATGGTTAAAAAGGTAAATCCTAAACTAATGGCACGATAACTCCAATAATCCAAACGCTGAATTAATTGATATTTGTAACAATTTTGAAATGAGAGGAAAGAAGTCATTTTTAAGACATTTACTTTTTCGTTAAAATATTCCATATCACCAAAGAAAAACGACTTCCTTAAACTGAAAAGATTATTGTTTTTCAAAAAAGAATCAATTTTTTTTTGAAATGTAATCACTATAAGAGCAACTGATAATAACGATCCGCATAAAAGAGCTGCATAGCTCAATAGCATCATACTGACATGCATCATTAACCACTGAGATTGTAGAGCAGGTACTAATATTGCGGGTTGATGTATTTCAGTTGAAAGACCTGATGTAGCGAAACCTTGGGTAAAAATGGCACTTGGTGCAGTTATTGCGCTTAAATCATTTTTCTGATTCCCAAGATACGGAATCATATGAATAATGGATAAACTCCATGAAAGGAAGATTAATGATTCGTATAAATTACTTAAGGGAAAATGTCCCGAAGAAATCCAACGAATAACTAAAAACCCTGTTATAGAGAAAAAAGTAGCTATCATCCCTTTTTCTGACGAATTACGTAATCCTTCGATTTCGTAGACTAATAAGTTCATCAAATGAATCATAATCACAATTGAGATGATCGAAAAGGAAATATGAGTTAATATATGTTCTAAGGTTGCAAATATCATAAAGAAGAGTCCCTTTTAAATAATTGTAATTGAAATTGGAGAGGGGATTAAATAGAATCTATTGTGTCTATATTATTCATATTAATTCATATTAATAATTATATGAATTAATATGAATAATTAAAATGAATGCCGCCACTCGGACTCGAACCGAGATGCTCTAGCACTGCTTCCTAAGAGCAGCGTGTCTACCAATTTCACCATGGCGGCTTACTTTAACTTTAAATAATATTTAATATTTAAATAATAATAGTTAATTCATATTGAATTGTCTAGATTCAATAGAGTTTAGGAAACAATGAATAAAGATGCATTTCCATTTATATTAAAATTTTCAATATCAATAATACTTAATTAGTATCTTCTTCAGTTTTAATAATAAACTTTTCCGTACTAGAAACCTAGCTCTTTTTTTTATCCAGTTATCCAGAAAAGTCAGAACTCAATAGTTTCGTTCTCAGTCGGGGTATAAAATTCATAATTTTTTTTTTCTAATTATTTTGAGATCCCATTAGTATTAAAGTATAAAGTATAATGAAATATTCAGATTCTTCCTTGTCTATCGTAATTGTGCTTTTCAAAATAGAAAAGCACAATTTATAGGAAAAAAACCATCTAACGAATTCAATATCAATCAATAGAAATTTAAATAAATAAAAGAAAATAAACAATACTGAGTACTTTGAATCAAGTAGACAGAAAGATTCTTATTTTTCATATTACCTGGCTCTAACTAATATAACTAATATGGAGAAGTCAAATACAAATACAATTTAGTAAAATTGAATCATTTGTATTACAATTCCAAAATGGAAATTTGGAAGTTATTTGAACATGTCAATTAAGATTTTTCCAATACTTTTTTTTGTCGCACAAAAAAACTTTTTGACTGTCCGGTGGAAACAGATTTAGCTAAAGAAAAAGCTTTTACTGCCTCTAAAGATCCTTTTTTTTTCCAAAGATTTATACGGATATGCTTTTTTGACATAGAAGTGCGTTTTTTTGGAACTGCCATTCAAAAGGTAGGTGGCTCTTTTTTATCGTTGTATGTGAAAGACATATATTGTTCAAAAAGAATTCCTCTTTATTAGTCATTATCTATACTTACTATTATTAGTCATTATCTATACTTACTACTTTATTCCATAAATTTCAAAATTCCCTCAATAATATCATAACATACAAATAGAAAAAAAAAAGAAGAAAAGAAAAATATTCTAAAACGATTCTATTTTCATAGACAAATCAATTTTGATTTTCTATCTTCATTCTGATATTTGCATAATGTAACATAATGTAATAATTACATACGCATTTTATATTCATTTTTTTATAAAGCAATATATATAAAGAATAAAAAAAAGTAATGTAATTTTAATATAATATTAAATATTTTTTAATATATTTTAATTTTTAATATAGAAATATTCATATTTACTATTCATAATAGTAATGAAAAATCTTTATCTAATTATTTATTTATCTAATTTATCTAATATACTAAAATAAAATAGTAAAGTAAAAAGTAATAAAATATATAGTATATACTCTAATATATAGATATAATCTATACTATAGATTATATTCTAATAATATAAGAATAGAATAATCTATTATTAATAGTATTATGAATAGAAATAGACTTAAAAAGTCTCAAAGTATAAATAAAAATAAATATTAAATATATAGAAATATATAGTATATAAATAGTATATAAAAGAAAAGATTAGATCTAAATATTAGATATTATAAAAGAAAAAAAAAAAAAAGAAAAATAGATAAAGAAATCTGTAACTGAATTTTCATATAAATAGATTTTACATCTATTTCAAATATTTGATAAAACAAAAAGTTATAATTCCAATATTTGTATTTTTGTATTTGATCTTTTTTTTTTTTATTTCAAAAATAAAGAGAAAAACAATAAGAATTGGTGAATCAAAAACAATTATAAGAAAAAAGAAAAATTTGTTTTCTTATGGAATATACATATAAATATGCATGGGTAATACCCCTTTTTCCGCTTCCAGTTACTATGTCAATAGGATTTGGACTTCTACTTATTCCGACAGCAACAAAAGATCTTCGTCGTATGTGGGCTTTCTTAAGTGTTTTACTACTAAGTATAGCTATGTGGTTTTCGGCCAATCTGTCTATTCAGCAAATAAATGGAAGTTTGACCTATCAATATCTATGGTCTTGGACCATCAATAATGATTTTTTATTAGAGTTCGGACACTTAATCGATCCACTTACTTCTATTATGTCAATACTAATTACTACTGTTGGAATCTTGGTTTTTATTTATAGTGACAATTATATGTCTCACGACCAAGGATATTTGAGATTTTTTGCTCATATGAGTTTTTCCAATGCTTCAATGTTGGGATTAGTTACTAGTTCCAATTTGATACAAATTTATATTTTTTGGGAACTAGTGGGAATGTGTTCGTATTTATTGATAGGCTTTTGGTTCACACGACCCGTTGCAGCAAGTGCTTGCCAAAAAGCTTTTGTAACTAATCGTATAGGAGATTTTGGTTTATTATTAGGAACCTTAGGATTTTATTGGATAACTGGTAGTTTCGAATTTCGGGATTTGTTCCAAATTATGAATACCTTGATCCAAAATAATGGGGTCAATTCTTTATTTGCTACTTTATGTGCCTTTTTATTATTTGTCGGTGCACTTGTTAAATCCGCACAATTCCCCCTTCACGTATGGTTACCTGATGCCATGGAAGGCCCCACTCCTATTTCGGCTCTTATACACGCTGCTACTATGGTAGCAGCAGGAATTTTTCTTGTAGCTCGACTTCTTCCTCTTTTCATAGTTATACCTTACATAATGAATCTCATTTGTTTAGTAGGTATAATAACAGTACTTTTAGGAGCTACTTTAGCTCTTGCCCAAAGAGACATTAAAAGAAGTTTAGCTTATTCTACAATGTCTCAATTGGGTTATATTATGTTAGCTCTAGGTATAGGTTCTTATCGAGCTGCTTTATTTCATTTGATAACCCACGCCTATTCTAAAGCTTTATTATTTTTGGGATCCGGATCCATTATTCATTCAATGGAACCTATTGTTGGATATTCACCAGAGAAAAGTCAGAATATGGTTCTTATGGGAGGTTTAACAAAATATGTTCCAATTACAAAAATTACTTTTTTTTTAGGTACACTTTCTCTTTGTGGTATTCCGCCTCTTGCTTGTTTTTGGTCCAAAGATGAAATTCTTCACGATAGTTGGTTTTACTCACCAATTTTCGCACTAATAGCTTGGTTCACAACAGGATTAACCGCATTTTATATGTTTAGGATTTACTTACTTACCTTTGATGGGTGTTTGCGCATTCATTTTCAAGATTATAGTAGTTTTAGTAGTACAAAAAATAGCTCGTTTTATTCAATATCTTTATGGGGAAAAAGGACACTTAAGAAAGTCAATAGGAATTTCTTTTTTTCAAAAGATATATCTAAAATTGACAAGAATGTAATAAGTAAAATACAAGACTTTAGTACTTACTTTAAAAATAGGTACACTTATATGTATCCTCACGAATCGAGCAATACTATGTTATTTCCTCTCCTTGTATTAGTACTATTAACTTTGTTAATTGGATCAATAGGAATTTCTTTTAACGGAGGAGTAAGATATTTGGATCTATTATCAAAATGGTTGACTCCATCGACAACCTTTTTTCATCAGAAATTGAATTCTTCTGAAGATTGGTATGGATTTTTATCAAACGCTCTTTTTTCAGTAAGTATAGCTCTTTTTGGACTATTGATAGCATCTATTTTTTATGGATCTATTTATTCATCTTTCAAAAACTTAGGCTTAATTAACTTTTTCTTAAAAAGAAGTCCTAAAAGAATTATTCTGGACAAAATAAAAGGTGTGATATACAATTGGTCATATAATCGTGGTTATATAGATATTTTTTATACTGGGATTTTCACCATGAGTATAAGAGGGTTAGCCGAGCTAACTCAGTTTTTTGATAAATATCTAATTGATGGAATTCTAAATGGGGTTGGTATTGCAAGTTTCTTTATGGGCGAAGGGATAAAATATATAGGAGGTGGACGAATCTCATCTTATTTATTCTTATATTTTTCTTATGTATCAATCATATTATTCATTCTTTTCTTTTGCTCTTCTTTCAGTCTTCCCAATTCCCAATTCTTTTGATGGGTCTCCAGATCAGAATCTTCGTAAACTGGGCTATCTTGATAGCGTGCCTCTTTAAAGTGAAATTCATCCTTTGTTTTTTCCTTTCCATTCACTCGGATCTCTTCCGTTTCATCTATTTTGTCCAGATCCTCCCTTTCTTCCGAAAAAAGGGAAGGGTTTTCTTCGGTGGATCCCTCTTGTTCCTGTTTAGTCTCCTTCATTTCGGAAGTTGTTTCTACATCGCTTTCTTCCTTTCTTTCTCCCCCTTCTTCCGTTTCTGAGGTTTCTTTCTCTTTCAGTTTCTTAGTGACAATAGGCGACGGCATTCTGCCTAAATAGTAGACACAGGTGATAAATAAGAGAATACTAAAGATTCGAGCCATAGAATTTCTCAATTCTGACACAAGATACTTATTAGATCGAATAGAATGATTTTGCCGTATCCAGAATAATACCAATCCAACCCATTTCATGAATAAAATGTGACCAATTAACCAACCAACAAAACTACTTGTTAAAAATAACATATTGTTGTTGCATCGAAACATAGAAATGTTGACTAATCTGGCTAACGTGGAACTTGGTAAAATGAAATGGTTGAATAATTGAAAAATGAGATTATTCAGGAATACACATTGAATGCTGAGATTACGCATTGAATTTCTGTTAGTATATCCATAATCAAAAAAGTTTTTCTGATTGTTCCAGAAGAAATGAAACAAAAGATACGGTAGAACTAGGACAGTTATTGTATGAGGTCTACCCAATGCTAGATGCAGAGGCGCATAATAGATCGATATGAACATCATGAGCTGTCCCGCAAGAAAACCAGTTGTTGCTGATACCTCCTTCTCG